GTTCGGTAAATCGGTTGTGAAATTATTTTTCTATTTCTAGAATGTCCAATATCTGTTTTACATCTTCTCTACGAAAATGGTTAATTTTCATAAGGTCTTCTTGACTCTTATTCAAAAGGTCCAATAATGTATGTATGTTAGACTTTTTGAGACAATTATAGATCCTGGAAGGCAATTCTAATTGGTCAATAAAAATATATTTCAATGCTATTTCTTTTTTCGTTTTTCTTAACTTAGCCAATCTATCATGAAAAGTAAAAAGGGGTAAAGTAACCTTGTACTTGTACTGATTGTTCTCTAAATGTAAGTTTTCTTCTTCCGCATGCAGAAAAGGAATCAATAAATCAATTAAATTCCGGGAGGCCTCATGAAGTGCTTCTTTAGGAGTTAAACTTCCATTTGTCCATATTTCGAGAAAAAGTATCTCTTGTTTTTCATTTCCATTCCCATAAGAATGAATACTATGATTCGCATTTCGAACAGGCATGAATACAGCATCTATAGGATAACTTCCGTCTTGAAAATTTTTTGGTGTTTTTATATGATATCCTCGATTCCTCTCAATTTGTAATCCAATACACAAATTAATTGGTTCCATTAGGCTAGCTATATGCTGTGTGTTGTCAATGATTTCCACAGAAGGTGGTAAGATTATGTCTTGCGCAGTTACACATCCAGGACCTTTGACACAAATAGACGCGTTGGAAGTTCCATACAGATTACTTCTCAATACAATTTCTTTCAAATTCATTAAAATTTCATGTACTGATTCTTGAATACCTACGATGCTAGAATATTCATGTGGTATTTTTTCAAATTTCGCACGGGTGATACACGTTCCTTCTATTTCACCAAGCAAAGCTCTTCGCATCGCAATGCCTATTGTATCGGCTTGTCCTTTCATAAGTGGAGACATAATAAAGCGTCCGTAATAAAGACGCTTACTGTCTACTCTTGATTCAACACACTTCCACTGTAGTGTCCGAGTAGATACTCTTACTTTCTCTCGAACCATATTAATATGATTTGATCAGATCATTGAATCATTTATTTCTCTTGAAATGAAATTTCTTTCATTTTTATTTCTACACACGCCTTTTTTTAGGGGGTCTACAGCCATTATGTGGCATAGGGGTTACATCACGTACGAAACTTAATAATAGACCACTTCTACGAATAGCTCGTAATGCTGCATCTCTTCCAAGACCAGGACCTTTTATCATGACTTCTGCTCGTTGCATACCTTGATCGACTACTGTCCGAATAGCAGTTCCTGCTGCGGTTTGAGCAGCAAATGGCGTCCCTCGTCTTGTACCTTTGAATCCACAAGTACCGGCAGAGGACCAAGAAATTACCCGACCCCGCACATCTGTAACAGTCACAATGGTATTGTTGAAACTTGCTTGAACATGAATAACTCCCTTTGGTATTCTACGTGTACTTTTACGTGAATTACTACGCCCATTCCTACGTGAACCCGTTCTTGCTATAGATTTTGCCATACTTTATCATCGAAATCAGAGATATATGGATATATCCATTTCATCTTAAAGGAGACCTTATATTTTTCATTGGATCGAATCCTTAAAGTCCTTTTTAAAAAGATTAGCCCTGTCTTTGTTTATGTCTCGGGTTGGAACAAATTACTATAATTCGTCCCCTCCTACGGATCAGTCGACATTTTTCACAAATTTTACGAACGGAAGCCCTTATTTTCATAGTTGTCGTTCCTTAACTTAATTCCGAATACTTTTGGATTAGAAGAAAATAAATTTCTTGAAATTTTAAACCTCGAATTCTAGCTCCATGAAGGGGTATGTTGAAAAAAAAAACACCTAATCTTTCGAATCCTTGCCTTGTTTGCGCGGAATCGATAAATTATACGTTTTCTGATTCAAACATAAAGGCTTACTTCAATTTTGACTGCTATTATACGTATCAAATTAAAACTCCTTGGAATACTTCCTGAAACATAACCTAGAATTAGATCTTCATTATCTAAATGAAACCTGAGCATACCATTAGGAAGTGATTCAATAATTTGAAATATAAATAATTTTTTTTTGTTCTTTCATTTTAGCATTCTAGGTAAAACTCCTAGAAGTATCAACTAATCTGGGAAGAGTGATATTAACTACTCCGCTCCTTTTCGTTGCCAAATAGGAAATTCTGAATACAATTCGTTAATCATAAAGATTACCATTACCATATATAACACAAAATTTCTCCACCGATTCCTTGTAGTCGAGCCTCTCGGTCTGTCATTATACCTCGAGAAGTAGAAAGAATTACAATTCCCATCCCGCCTAGAATTCTAGGAATTCCTTGATAGTTAGAATAGATTCGTAGGCCGGGTCTACTAATCCGTTTTAAATTTAAAATCGTTCTAGATGGTCCTTTCCTATTCCTTCTATGTCGTAGGGTTAAAACCAAAAAATCTTTGTTGTTTTCCTGATGTTTCCTCACGTTTTCGATAAAACCTTCTCGTAAAAGTATTTTAACAATGTTTTCGGTGATGTTAGTAGATCCTATTCGAACCGTCCCTTTTCTATTCATGTCGGCATTTCGTATAGAAGTTATTATGTCAGCAATAGTGTCCCTACCCATGATAAACTAAAATTATTCTTTCCTCCCATTTTTGATATAATCAACATGCTTTTATTTCTATTTATTATTTCTATTTATTTAATTTAAATAGTATTCCATTTTTTAATTATGTTAAATATTATGTTAACTAAAGGTATATCCGTGAGATACAATCTAATTTCTTTCATGCGAATACTATGTAGAATAGAACTATCATCTTATAATACCTCAGGTGCTAATGAAACTATTTTAGTGAAACTTAACTGTCTCAATTCTCGGGCAATCGCACCAAAAACTCGAGTTCCTTTTGGATTTCCTTCTTGATCAATAACAACTGCAGCGTTGTCATCATATCGTATTATCATACCGTTGTCACGTTTAAGTTCTTTACAAGTACGTACAATTACAGCTCGTATCACTTCTGATCTTTCTAGAGGTGTATTTGGTAATGCTTCCTTGATCACAGCAACAATAATGTCACCGATATGAGCATATCGTCGATTACTAGCTCCGATGATTCGAATACACATTAATTCTCGAGCCCCGCTGTTATCCGCCACATTCAAATGGGTTTGAGGTTGAATCATATCATTTTTGAATCTGTTCTTTCAATGCAAAGAGTGAAGGAAAAAAAAGAAATATTCTTTGTCAAAAAAAAGAAACCTGCAATTGTTTTTTATTCCCAAGACTTTTTTTTTGGTTCTACGTTCCTATCTATCCCGAAATAATGAATTGAGTTCGTATAGGCATTTTTGAGGCCGCTATTGAAATAGCCTTTCTGGCTATATTTTCTGCCACTCCACCCATTTCATAAAGTATTCTACCGGGTTTAACGACAGCTACCCAATATTCGGGAGATCCTTTACCTGAACCCATACGTGTTTCTGTAGGTCTTACTGTAACCGGTTTGTCTGGAAATATACGGACCCATATTTTTCCACCACGCCGCACATTTCGTGTCATCGCTCGTCGCCCTGCTTCTATTTGTCTAGATGTGATCCAAGCTGGTTCAAGTGCCTGAAGAGCATATTTACCGAAAGAAATACGATTGCCTCGATAAGATATCCCTTTCATTCTTCCTCTATGTTGTTTACGAAATCTGGTTCTTTTGGGGTTATAGTTGATGCTTCTTTTTCAATTCCATCTCTACTACAAAACCGGACATGAGAGTTTCTTCTCATCCGGCTCCTCGCGAATTAAAGGATTCCATTTTAATGAAAATATACTTAATTGGATTTTGGATTCTTTTTTGAGATTTCATCTAATCTATTAGAAATTTCTATATCTTGTTGGGATATCTACTTAAACATGTATTTTAGTTTCTTTCTAGATAATTTTTGTTTCTATTTTCTATATTTCTATATAAAAAACGTCTTTTTTTTTTTTTTTTATAACGAATCTTTATTTTCTTTTGTCTTTTATCATACTGGATCAAACAAGATTGCCTAATCTAATAAAAACCTTCGCGGGCGAATATTTACTCTTTCAATATCTATTTCAGTTGTAGGGTTAGATCATAATTTTTCGGAATAAATGAATTGGCCCCGGTTCGTTCCGCCATCCCACCCAATGAATTATTAGGATTCGTTTTTCAATAGAATCTTCTGTATTCATAGGTTCCGTCGTTCCCATCGCTTCTCAATTAATGGTTAGGTTTGAATTCTACAATGGAGCCCTCATGAAATTTGTTCTTGAGTCAATCTTCTCAGTCTTTATTGGCTCGAGGCTCTTGATTTTTTTTATGAACAGATTTATCTAGTTATGGGTGAATCAGTATTGATGCGCTCTAACACTGCCTTTTCTGAGATGACTCATAAACCTTACATATATTGGAATAGTTGATATATCAATGATATTCTTTTTCTTTCTTTCTCTCACCCCTCCATTTATCTGCATACTTTTCTATCAAAATCAGATTCGTTTTTCTTTTTTGTTTTATGTTATGAAAAAAAATTCCGTTGCTCCAATGATATGACCAATATATCATATCTTGACTGGTTTTTTGTATCCAGATAATGCGAAGCAATGAGTTGGTTATTAGTTCATAGTAAGGGTCGGTCCATTTTTTGAATCCTATCCTCTAAAAAAAACCAACGAGTCACACACTAAGCATAGCAATTAGATAAACTGATTAATCCAATTTTTATTCAACCCTATAGAATTGAGAATTGTTCATTTTTTTCTTTAAGAGAAAAAAGAATGAAGGGAAAGAGTTTATTGTTTTTTATTCTATTTTCAATGAATATAGTGTAAAGGCAAAGAAGGTATTCTTATTCTTCTTCTAGAAATATCCAAATTTTGATGCCTAATACTCCATAAATAGTTCGGACTGTATAGGAACAATAATCAATTTTAGCTCGAATGGTTTGTAGAGGAACCCTACCTTCTCGGATCCATTCGACGCGTGCAATTTC